TATTCAAAGCTACTACAATGGTCAAAAAATTCAAAAAGAATTGGGTGGACTAAAACAAATCAGCAAAAAAGTCCCTCGATGGTCATACAACTTAATAACTGATTTAGAACAACAATCAGGAGAATATCAACAAAACGTGCCCATCGATCATCAAATTCGCTCAAGAAAAGCCAAACGTGTAGTGATTTTTACTGCTAACAAGGAAACTACTGATCCTAATACTACGACGGATACTAACACTGCAGATCAACGAAAGGAGGCGGCTTTGATCCGCTATTCGCAACAGTCGGATTTCCGAAGAGGAATAATTAAAGGTTCTATACGCGCCCAACGACGTAAACTTGTTATTTGGGAACTCTTTCAAGCAAATGTACATTCTCTCCCTTTTTTGGACAGGATAAAAAAATCCCCCCTTTTTTCGTTTGATATATCCGGACCAATTAAACTTATTTTTCGAAATTGGGTACGAAAAGATGCCGAATTTGAAATTCTGGAGTATACAGAAGAAGAACAAAAAAAAAAAGATAAAAAAGAGAAGAAAAAAAAAGAGGATAACAAAAGAAAAGAACAAGCACGGATAGAGATAGCAGAAGCCTGGGATACCATTCCATTTGCGCAAGTAATAAGAGGTTCCATGTTAATAACACAATCGATTCTTAGAAAATTTATTTTTTTACCTTTTTACATAATAGTAAAAAATATTGGACGTATCCTATTATTGCAATTTCCCGAATGGTCTGAGGATCTACAGGAATGGAATCGAGAAATGCATATTAAATGTACCTATAATGGTGTTCAATTATCGGAAACCGAATTTCCAAAAAATTGGTTGACAGACGGTATTCAGATAAAAATTCTATTTCCTTTTCGTCTGAACCCGTGGCACAGATCGAAACTACGATTTTCTGATAGATATTTAAAGAAAAAACAAAAAGATGCTTTTTGTTTTTTAACAGTTTGGGGAATGGAAACTAACCTCCCTTTTGGTTCTCCCAGAAAGGGATCTTCTCTTTTTGACTTTTTTGAACCTGTTGTTAGGGAACTGGAAACAAAACTTGTAAAATGCAAAAGGGTATATGTTCTAGCTCTAAAAGTTTTAAGGGAAAGAACAAAATTGTTTTTAACAATTGCAAAAGAAACAAAAGAATGGTTTGTCAAAAATTATTTATTTATAAAAAGAATAATAAAAGAACTTTCCAAAGTAAATCCAATTATATTATTGGGATTAAGAAAAGCATATGATTCGAATGAAAATAAAAATGAAAAAGATTCTATAATCAGCAATCGGATAATTCATGAATCCTTTAGTCAAATTCAATCTCGACATTGGACAAATTCTTCACTGACAGAAAAAAAAAAGAAGAATATGACTGATAGAATAAGCACAATCAGAAATCAAATAGAAAGAATTACAAAAGCGAAAACAAAAATAACCCCGGGAATCTATATTAGTCCTAACAAAACAAGTTATAATAATAAAAGATTAGAATTTTCAAAAACGATTTGGAAAATCGTAAAAAGACGAAATGACCGATTAATCCCAAAATTCAATTCTTTTATAAAAATTTTCGTCGAAAAAATATACATAGAGATTTTTTTATTTATCATTAATACTTCCAGACTCAATACACAACCTTTTATTGAATCAAAAAAAAAAATTAGGGATAAGCCCATTAATGAAACAAAGTACGAAAGAATTAATAAAAAAAATCACAATACAATTTACTTTATTTCGACTATAAAAAAATCAATTGCTAATATTAACAATAAGACAAATTTCCATATTTTTTGCGACTTCTCCTATTTGTCCCAAGCCTATGTATTTTACAAATTATCACAAACTCAAGCTATTAACTTGTATAAATTAAGGTCTGTTTTTCACTACCCCGGGAGGTATTTATTTCTTAAGACTGAAATAAAACATTCTTTCGAAAGACAACGACTAATTCAGTCTGAATTAAGTCTTAATAAACTTACGGGTTATGCAATGGATCAATGGAAGGGGTGGTTAAAAGAACATTATCAATATGATTTATCCCCAATTAGGTGGTCCAAATTAATATCAGCAAAATGGCGAAGTAGAATTAATCAACATAGTATGGTTCAAAATAAAAATTACAAATCGAATTTATATGAAAAGGATCAATTAATTCAGCCCCAAAAACAAAAAGATTCCGAAGTATATTCATTATTGATATTGAATCAAAAAGACAATTTTCAAAAAAAATCTAGATATGATCTTTTGTCATATAAATATATTAATTATGAAAATAGGGGAAACTCGGCAATTTATAAATCATCCTTTGAACGAAAGGTAAATAAGAACCCAGATTTTTTTTATAATTCTAACACACATAAACACAACCCTTCTGATATGGATATATTAGAAAATCCTCCTATCAATCATTATCTGGGAAAGGGCGATATTAGATATAGAAAAAAATATTATGATAGAAAATATTTGAATTGGAAAATTATCCATTTTTCTCTTAGAAAAAAAGTTGATATTGAGACTTGGGTCAAGATCGATACCGTGGGTAATCAAAATACTAAAATTGGTAGTAAGAATTATCACTTATTTGATAAAAAGGGCCTTTTTTATCTTACACTTTTGAAAAATCCAAATCCGAAAATAAATTTTCGAAGTCCAAAAAACCCTTTTTTGGATTGGATGGGAATGAATGAAGAAATACTAAATCGTCCCATTTCGAGTTTGGAACTTTGGTTCTTTCCAGAATTCGTACTACTTTATAATCTATATAAAACGAAACCGTGGGTTATCCCAAGAAAAGTATTTCTTTTCAATTTAAATCGAAATGAAAATGTTGTTAGTGAAAATAAAAACATCGCCGGAAAAGAAAAAGGTGAATGTGTTATATCATCAAATAAAAACATAAAGAATAAAAATCAAAAAGAAAAAGAACCGGAAAATCAAAGGAATCTTGGATCCTTTCTCCCAAGAAAACAAGAAAAACAGATTGAAGAAGATTATGCAGTATCAAAGATAAAAAAAGGTAAAAAGAAAAAAAAATACAAAAGTAAGACAGAAGAAGAACTAGATTTCTTTCTGAAACGTTATTTCTTTTTTCAATTACGGTGGGGCGATGCTTTAAATCAAAGAGTGATCAATAATGTCAAAATATATTGTCTCTTGCTTAGACTGAAAAATCCAAGAAAAATTACTATATCTTCGATTCAAAGAAGAGAAATGAGTTTGGATATAATGCTGATTCAGAAGAATTTGAGTCTTGCAGAATTGATCAAGAGGGGAGTATTGGTTATCGAACCCGCTCATCTGTCTGTAAAAAATGATGGTCAATTTCTTATGTATAAAACCTTAGGAATTTCATTGGTTCATACAAGTAAGCAGCAAACTAATCAAGCATACCGAGAAGAAGAATATGTTGATAGGAATAGTTTTGATTTACTTGTTCCGGAAAATATTTTATCGACCAGACGTCGTAGGGAATTCAGAATTCTAATTTGTTTCAATTCAAAGACTAAAAATCGGAATGTTGTTGATAGAACTTCAGTATTTTGCACCAAGAACAACTGGAGTCAATTGTTGAACAAAGAGAAAGATCTTGATAAAGATAAAAATGAATTAATTAACTTAAAGTTTTTTCTTTGGCCCAATTATCGAGTAGAAGATTTAGCTTGTCTGAATCGCTATTGGTTTGATACCAATAATGGCAGCCGTTTCAGTATTTTAAGGATCCATATGTACCCATGGTTGAAAAGTCATTGATAGTCTCGTATAGATGCTCTATCCTAGAGGGTATATGAAAGGAAACAGATTCAGACATAACCTGTCTTCCATCCCATTCAAATATAGATACTAAAACCAATAACATATCAATTAGACCTAGAAATCAATTAACAGAATCTTATTCATTCTTAGGGCTAAATTATGCCCTTTTCTGAATGGAAAAATGTACCACATTTAGGTATTCCTATCTGAATCAAATTTAATTTTAAGCTGGATTGATTAATGTGAATTGATAAACGTAGGAGTTCCTAAAGAAATTCACGCGTATCCTGCATTAAAATTAATAGCATTATTATTACTCATCGGTAAAATACATATTTGTAAGATGAGAAGGGGGAATTTTTTTATGCTAAAAAATACACTCATTTCTGAAGAAGAAAACAGAGGTTCTGTTGAATTTCAAGTATTCTGGTTTACCAATAAGATTCAGAGACTTACTTCACATTTGGAACTGCACAAAAAAGACTATTTATCTCAGAGAGGTTTACGAAAAATATTGGGAAAACGTCAACGGCTGTTAGCTTATTTGGCAAAAAAAAATACAGTACATTATAAAGAATTAATTGGTCAGTTGAATATTCGAGAGATAAAAACTCGTTAATTGCAAAAGCCACGGAATTTTCATTTTTAGTATTTAGTTTATTTGTTTAAATTTTTAGTTTTGATTAATTTCTTTTAACTTTCATCAATTCATGGAAGAATGAATCAGTAAAAAACTTATGAATGTACCAGCTACAAGAAAAGACCTAATGAAAGTCAATATGGGACCTCAGCACCCATCAATGCATGGTGTTCTTCGACTCATCGTTACTCTAGATGGTGAAGATGTTATTGACTGTGAACCAATATTAGGTTATTTACACAGAGGGATGGAGAAAATTGCAGAAAATCGCACAATTATACAATATTTGCCCTACGTAACCCGCTGGGATTATTTAGCTACTATGTTCACAGAAGCAATAACCGTAAATGGGCCTGAACAATTAGGCAATATTCAAGTACCTAAAAGAGCTAGCTATATCCGAGTCATTATGTTGGAGTTGAGTCGGATAGCTTCACATTTGTTATGGCTTGGCCCCTTTATGGCAGATATTGGCGCACAGACCCCTTTCTTCTATATTTTTCGAGAAAGAGAGTTGATATATGACCTATTCGAAGCTGCTACCGGTATGCGAATGATGCATAATTTTTTTCGTATCGGAGGAGTAGCTGCTGATCTCCCTCATGGATGGATAGATAAATGTTTAGATTTTTGCGATTACTTTTTAACAGGGGTTACTGAATATCAAAAGCTTATTACGCGTAATCCTATTTTTTTAAAACGAGTTGAGGGCGTAGGAGTTGTTGCCGGGGAAGAAGCACTAAATTGGGGTTTATCAGGACCGATGCTACGAGCTTCCGGAATACAATGGGATCTTCGTAAAGTTGATCATTATGAGTGTTACTACGAATTGGATTGGGAAGTTCAATGGCAAAAAGAGGGCGATTCGTTAGCTCGTTATTTAGTACGCATTGGCGAAATGACAGAATCCATAAAAATTATACAACAGGCTCTGGAAGGAATTCCAGGGGGACCATATGAAAATTTGGAAATACGACGTTTTGATAGAGTAAAAGATCCCGAATGGAATGATTTTGAATATCGATTTATTAGTAAAAAACCTTCTCCGGCCTTTGAATTGTCCAAACAAGAACTTTATGTTAGAGTCGAAGCCCCGAAAGGCGAATTGGGAATTTTTTTAATAGGCGATCCGGGCGTTTTTCCGTGGAGATGGAAAATTCGTCCACCAGGGTTTATCAATTTGCAAATTCTTCCTCAGTTAGTTAAAAGAATGAAATTGGCTGATATTATGACAATACTAGGTAGTATAGATATCATTATGGGAGAAGTTGATCGTTAAAATGATAATGGATACAACTGAAATACAAGCTATTAATCCTTTTTCCAGATTGGAATCCTTAAAAGGGGTCTATGAGATCCTATGGATGCTTGTCGCCAGTTTTGGTCTTGTATTAGGAATCACAATAGGTGTACTCGTGATTGTTTGGTTAGAAAGAGAAATATCTGCAGGGATACAACAACGTATTGGACCTGAATACGCCGGCCCCTTAGGAATTCTTCAAGCTATAGCAGATGGTATAAAACTACTTTTCAAAGAAAATATTCTTCCATCTAGAGGAGATGCCCGTTTATTCAGTATCGGACCATCCATAGCAGTCATATCCATTTTACTAAGTTATTCAGTAATTCCGTTTGGCTATCGCCTTGTTCTATCCGATCTTACTATTGGCGTTTTTTTATGGATCGCCATTTCAAGTGTTGCTCCTGTTGGGCTTCTTATGTCGGGATATGGATCAAATAATAAATATTCCTTTTTAGGTGGTCTCAGGGCTGCTGCTCAATCAATTAGTTATGAAATACCATTAGCTCTGTGTGTATTATCAATATCTCTACGTGTGATTCGCTAAGACACAAAATTTCTTCTCTATTTTTTTTCTTAGGCTTAAGGACTTAAGAAAAAGGTTAAATGTACATTTTTCATTTTTTTATTCATTATTTTTAATTTTTAGTTTGGTTGATGGCTTAAAGCAGATAGTTATATGGGTGAAAGAAAACGGCTTAAAAATTTGCAGTAAAAGGGTTAAGTCTCATTTTCTACGTACAAGAGTTAATTAAACATAAGCAGTAGAGACTGTTTACCCCAAGATTCATTACTTAGTCATGATGACTTGAAGCGGGTTCAAAAGACCAACTCCGCGGGATTTTTATTTTATTATCTATTACGACAGGTCTATTAACATAAGGGTAGGTTGAACAAAAATAAGTGGATGATTAGGAAGACCAAAATACACAAAGGGTTAGTAAAGAATTGATAATGTAGATTATGTAAGTTATCCAAAAGGGTATTTCTGTATATAAAAAGGAATTCAATTGGGGCTTTAGGTTGGTAGAAAAGCTCAAGAAGTATTCCCCACAATTCCGATCCAAAGTATGCTCCTATTCACTGATTAAGTAAATAACTATCACGAACGAGATAATCTTTTATTTTATTTAAAGCCCCCTTATATGAGTTATGAAGAAAGGAGAATAGGAACGGAATAAAAAAGAATAATTGCAAAAAGGGGATATTTTTTTGATTCTTTTTCCTATATATTTTTTTTTAGTTCGAAATAGAGAACTCTTGTCATGAGTTATGAATTAGAATGCAAGCTCTAATTCATTTTTGTAAATTGAAAAAAAAAAATAGGTTGAACTATTTATGCACTAAAGTCTTTTATTTAATGAAATTTTTATAATTAAAAAAAAAGATAAGATCAATTCAGAAGCGCTTTTTTTAATATAATATATTAAATTAAAATATATTAAGATATATTAAGTCGAGCAAACAGAATTTCATTGGTATAATTCGGAACCGTACCGTAACCTTAGAATAAGTATCCGACAAAAAATATCAAGATAAATAATAGCAAGATCTTAAATTTATTTGTGACCTCTGAGGAGCCGTATGAGATGAAAATCTCATGTACGGTTCTGTAATAGCGATGGGAACATTGGTGTTATCATCGACTATGATTATCTAACAGTCCAAGTACAGTTGATATAGTTGAAGCACAATCAAAATATGGTTTTTGGGGATGGAATTTATGGCGTCAACCTATAGGGTTTAGCATTTTTCTAAGTTCTTCTCTCGCCGAGTGTGAGAGATTACCTTTTGATTTACCAGAAGCAGAAGAAGAATTAGTAGCAGGTTATCAAACAGAATATTCTGGTATCAAATTTGGTTTATTTTATGTTGCTTCGTATCTAAATTTACTAGTTTCTTCATTATTTGTAACAGTTCTTTACTTAGGAGGTTGGGATCTTTCTACCCCATATGAATTCGTTCCTAAGATTTTTGACATAAATAAAGCGGGTAAAGTCTTTGGAACAATAATAGGTATACTTATTACATTAGCTAAAACTTATTTGTTCTTGTTTATTCCTATTGCAACAAGATGGACTTTACCAAGGCTGCGAATGGACCAACTATTAAGTCTTGGATGGAAATTTCTTTTACCTATTTCTTTAGGTAATCTATTATTAACAACTTCGTTCCAACTTCTTTCGATGTAAAATACTACAATATTAATATTCTGTATTAACGACTTGTCTTAACCAAGAGAAAGAAACAAGCATAAAAATTTTTTATTTTATTTATATATTCACGACATGTTTGCTATGGTAACTGAGTTCATAAATTATGGTCAACAAACAGTACGAGCTGCCAGGTACATTGGTCAAGGTTTCATGATCACCTTATCTCATGCGAATCGTTTACCTATAACTATTCAATATCCCTACGAAAAGCTAATCACACCTGAGCGTTTCCGTGGCCGAATCAACTTTGAATTTGATAAATGCATTGCTTGTGAAGTATGTGTTCGTGTATGTCCTATAGATCTACCTGTTGTTGATTGGAAATTGGAAACTGATATTAGAAAGAAACGATTATTTAATTACAGTATTGATTTTGGAATCTGTATATTTTGTGGTAATTGTGTTGAGTATTGTCCAACAAATTGTTTATCAATGACTGAAGAATATGAACTTTCTGCTTATGATCGGCATGAGTTGAATTACAATCAAATTTCGTTGGGTCGGTTACCGACATCAGTAAGTGACGATTACACAATTCGAACAATTTCTAATTTACCTAAAATATAAAATGGATAAAACCCTCGATTTGATTAATTGATTCAAAAAAACTAAAAAATAAAAATAAATAAGTTCCAGTTTGGATCTAAAAGAATAACTTTTATCAATCCAAACTTTTGATTAGTTGTTTAAAAGTTTATGGATAGAAAATCTGTTTCTTTTCTATATTAGAGTAATTATTTTCACAATAGATATAGTTTTAAACTATTCGTTAGGATATTAAATGAAAGTACTTCAATAACACTATCTACAGCAACTCACAGTTCGTTTAATTAAAAGAAGTTTCATAAAAAAAAATAGGAGTCACTTCGTTTTCCTGCTCCGGTCAATAAAGTCATGAAATATTTCAATTTATATATTTTTTTAAATGAATTTATCGGGACCAATACATGGTTTTCTTTTAGTCTTTCTAGGATCGGGTCTAATCTTAGGAGGTCAGGGGGTGGTATTACTTTCCAATCCAATTTATTCTGCCTTTTCGCTGGGATTAGTTCTTGTTTGTATATCCTTATTCTATCTTCTATTGAACTCCTACTTTGTAGCTGTTGCGCAGTTACTCATTTACGTAGGAGCTATAAATGTTTTAATAATTTTTGCTGTGATGTTCATGAACGGTTCAGAATATTTCGAAGAGGCAAATCTTTGGAATATTGGGGATGCAATTACTTCGATAGTTTGTACAAGCCTTTTTATTTCACTAATTAGTACTATTCTAGATATGTCATGGGACGCTATTATTTGGACTACAAGACCAAACCAGATTCTAGAGCAAGATTTGATAACTAATAATCAACAAATTGGAGTTCATTTATCAACAGATTTTTTTCTTCCATTTGAACTTGTTTCAATAATTCTTTTAGTTGCTTTAATAGGTGCAATTGTTCTAGCTCGTCAATAGTAAATAACAAATTCAAGTATCGATTACTTGTTAGATGTGATTCAATCGATTCGATTGAATTGGTGTTTAGATTGAACTGAATAAGATTGATAAGGAGTTGGTTAATGATGCTCGAACATATACTTGTGTTGAGTGCCTATTTATTTTCTATTGGGACATATGGATTGATCACAAGCCGAAATATGGTTAGAGCTCTTATGTGTCTTGAACTTATATTAAATGCAGTTAATATAAATTTTGTAACATTTTCGGATTTTTTTGATAATCGTCAATTAAAAGGAGACATATTAGCAATTTTTGTTATATCTATTGCAGCCGCTGAAGCAGCTATTGGACTGGCTATTGTTTCATTAATTTATCGTAACCGAAAATCAATTCGTATTAACCAATCGAATTTGTTGAATAATTAGTATTAGGGATATGAATTCCAATAGTCAGAAACGGATTAGAATTAGTATGTTTGCTACATTAAGGTATGATAGCAGTTACAAAAACCTAAGAAATCAAAGTATCTTGGACCTTTCTCATAAATCACTCCAGAAAGAAGTAGATTGATTAAAAAAATTCTGATAACTTGTTGATTCGTCTGGTATCTAAATATAGGTTTTTTTTTCTAAGCTTACTAGGTCGAAAATTTATGACATTCAAAATGTATATATTCAATGTCACATTCAGTAAAGATTTATGATACGTGTATAGGCTGTACTCAATGTGTCCGAGCCTGCCCGACAGATGTATTAGAAATGATACTCTGGGATGGGTGTAAAGCTAAACAAATTGCTTCTGCTCCAAGAACGGAAGACTGTGTTGGTTGTAAAAGATGTGAATCCGCCTGTCCAACCGAGTTCTTGAGTGTTCGAGTTTACTTATCGAATGAAACAAGCCGCAGTATGGGTCTAGCTTATTGATACATTCAAGAAAGGTTTACTTGAATCCAGTTGAATCCATTTGATTTTTTTACCGACAAACCCGTGCTCAAAAGAGTTTTAGCGAGGGTTTGTCTGGTCCAAGTGTATCTTGTATTTACCACGAATTATTTTACTTGGTTAACAACAATTGTAATTTTGCCAATATTTGGCGGTTCCTTAATCTTTTTTCTTCCCCATAGAGGAAATAAGGTTATTCGTCAGTATACTATATTTATATGTATCTTCGAACTCCTTCTAACGACTTATACATTCTGTTATCATTGCCAAATGGATAATCCATTAATCCAACTGGCGGAGGGTTATAAATGGATACATTTTTTTGATTTCCATTGGAGATTAGGAATAGACGGCCTTTCTATAGGACTTATTTTACTAACGGGATTTATCACTACCTTAGCGACTTTAGCAGCTTGGCCGGTTACTCGAGATTCTCGATTATTTCATTTCTTGATGTTAGCAATGTACAGTGGTCAAATAGGATCATTTTCTTCTCGGGACCTTTTGCTTTTTTTCATCATGTGGGAGTTAGAATTAATTCCCGTTTATATACTTCTATCTATGTGGGGAGGAAAGAAACGTCTGTACTCAGCTACAAAATTTATTTTGTACACGGCGGGGGGTTCCGTTTTTCTCTTAATAGCAGTTTTGGGTATCGCTTTATATGGTTCCAATGAACCAACATTAAATTTTGAAACGTCAGCGAATCAGTCGTATCCTGTAGCCTTAGAAATAATATTTTATATTGGATTTTTTATTGCTTTTGCTGTCAAATCGCCGATTATACCCCTACACACATGGTTACCGGATACCCACGGAGAAGCACATTACAGTACTTGTATGCTTCTGGCCGGAATCTTATTAAAAATGGGAGCGTATGGGTTGGTACGGATCAATATGGAATTCTTATCTCACGCCCATTCTCTATTTTCGCCGTGTTTAGTGATAGTAGGCACAATGCAAATAATTTATGCAGCTTCAACATCTCTTGGCCAACGGAATTTAAAAAAAAGAATAGCCTATTCTTCCGTATCTCATATGGGTTTCATAATTATAGGCATTGGGTCTATAAACGATACAGGACTCAACGGAGCTCTTTTACAAATAATATCGCATGGATTTATTGGTGCTGCACTTTTTTTCTTGGCAGGTACCACTTACGATAGACTACGCCTTGTTTACCTTGACCAAATGGGCGGAATAGCTATCCGAATGCCAAAAATATTCACAATGTTCAGTAGCTTTTCCATGGCTTCCCTTGCATTACCGGGTATGGGTGGTTTTGTTGCGGAATTGGTAGTATTTTTTGGAATAATTACCAGCCAAAAATTTCTTTTAATGCCAAAAATACTAATTACGTTTGTAATGGGAATTGGAATGATATTAACTCCTATTTATTCATTATCTATGTCACGACAAATTTTCTATGGATACAAGTTCTTTAATATTCCAAATTTTTCTTTTTTTGATTCTGGACCGCGCGAGTTATTTCTTTCGATTTCTCTCTTTTTACCCATACTAGGTATTGGTATGTACCCCGATTTCGTTTTTTCACTATCAGTTGACAAGGTCGAAGTTATTCTATCTAATTATTTTTTATAATTTATAAATAGTTTTCATAACTAAAACAAAACGCCTATGCTATGATTTTTAAATCATTTATTCTGTAGTTAGTAGTTAAAAGGGTCTAGAATGAAAAAAGAGAACCTTTCTCGTCAATTTCTAAGTAAAGTGAAAAAAAAAATGAATTTGAACCCCATATGAGAACGAACCGTGTGAATCAACTATTTTATTTGATTCACGCGGTTCACATAAAGTTTTTTATTCTAACCGCACTCGGTTGGATTCGCAAGATCCTTTCTTGAATTCAGTTAGATGTTAATGTAAATGAACCATAACTATGCAGCCCTAGTCCTAATAAATTGACCCCAAAATAGCAAATCCAAATTATAAGAAAGCCTATAAACGCTACAATTGCTGAGTTGGAACCTTTCGTGTTTCTAGTTGTTCGGGTATGTAAATAAGTCGCGAATATGATCCAAGTAATAAATGCCCAAGTTTCTTTGGGGTCCCAATTCCAATATGATCCCCACGCTTCGTTAGCCCACACTGCTCCCGAAAGAATACCTATGGTTAAAAGTATAAACCCTAGACTAATAACCCGAAAACTCCAACAATCCAATTGTTGAATCAATTGAGACCTGTAATAATTTTTAGTAGAAAAAAAGGAAGTATTTGGCAAAAAATCGGTTCTTTCATTCATATATTTGTATTGGATTTCACCAATGAAAAAATATTCATTTAAAAAAAATAAAAGATTCCAAATTGTTCTTTTTTTTCTCAATGTAATAACTAGAAGTGCTACTGACAATAATGATCCGCATAAAAGAGACGCATAGCCGAATATCATCATAGTTACGTGCATTATTAACCACTCAGATTGAAGAGCAGGTACTAATATTGAGGGCTGTCCTATTTCAGTTAAAAGACCCGAAGTAACAAATCCTTGAGTCAACAGAACACTTGAACCGGTTATTGTGCTTAAATAATTTTTCTTTTTTTTTAAAAAAGGAACTATCTGAATAAGGGATAAACTCCACGAAAGAAAGAGTAATGATTCCGATAAATCGGTTAGTGGGAAATGTCCCGAATAAACCCAACGCGTAACTAATAATCCTGTTAGACAGAAAAAGGTAACTATGATTCCATTTTCGGATGAATCATATAGTTGTACGATTTCATCTTCTAAAAAAAAGCTTATCAGCCAAATTGTAATTCTGATTGAAACAATTGAAAAGGAAATATGAGTTAATATATGTTCGAAGGTTGCAAATATCATAAAAAATCTTAAAAAAGAAAAGAAGAGTCTCTTAAATTAAAATCGGGAGTTGAATTTATTATACGATCTATTTTTCTTTTTTAGAAGGTGGCATGCCGCCACTCGGACTCGAACCGAGATGCTCTAGCACTGCTTCCTAAGAGCAGCGTGTCTACCAATTTCACCATAGCGGCTTTTCTTGTGAACTTATAATAGTCTATGACTAAAAAATCGTCGAGATTGAATAACTAAATCTAAATGCAGTGTACTATTTTTTTCAGAAAAGTTTTACATTGCTGAATAAAAATAAAAATTTGGCTTATTCTCTATTGTAACTGTGCCAAATATGTCGATGGGGAAAAAGCCTCCCCATCAAGGTAAACCGTTTTATCTTGTGTTTATTAGTTTGTCACTAAACCAAGTATTAATATTTTTTTTTATTTCAATAATCAAAAAAATTCTTCTTTTTTAAAATAAAAGAATGAACTGAGTTCCATTTCAGATTGATTAGCCCAACTCGCTAGATAATAGATAATGGAATTTTATATATAAAATATAAATTAAATAGTAAATATATAAAATAAAAATAGAATTTGATATAAAATTGATATAAAAAAAAAGGGGGGGGGTCGATTTTTGAGTGGATTCCGATTTTTCCAACCTTTTATTACTTAGTTGTTTGCTGTACAAAAAAACTTTTTGAATTCCCGGTAAAAATGGATGTCCCTAACGAAAAAGCTTTTAACGCTGTCCAATATCCACCCCTTTTCCAAATATTTTTACGAATACGCTTTTTTGATGTAGAAATACGCTTTTTTGGAACTGCCATTTACTTTTTTAAAAAGGATTCCTTATTGTTATAGCTGGATGTGAAAGACATCTATTGTTCAAAACAAAATCTGTCTATATCTATAGAACCTGCTGTGTCATTCAAATTGAATTAGTTAAGATTAACCTCTCTAAAAAAAGAAGGAATCTAAAAGTAAAAGACCCTTCCATTTGGATTTTCGTCATTTTATATTTTATTTAGATGGTATTTAGATGTACCAAAACACCCCACAAAAGGTTTAAGATAAGAACCCAACTTTTTCTTAATGAAAAGATTTTTGCTATTAAGTGATCAAAGCTGGAGAAAGAGTATGTTGAATTTTCAAGGTTAGGAATTTCTATCTTTCATATCATTTGACCAAATGTAACCCTGTGGTTTGAATATTTGAAGGATTTAGCAAAAATTCAGAAAATCTAAAAGTTAATTATATTTTATATTAATATTAAAATTATATTTTAAGTTAGTTTCAATTTTAACTTAGTCCATATCTTGACTTTTATTGATCCCTTTCAAAGGGGCGAGATCAGGTGAATCAGAAATATTAATTAAGAAATTAATAATTAAAAAACCTTTATGCAACATACATATCAATACGGGTGGATCATACCTTTCATTCCACTTTTTATTCCTATATTAATAGGGGTGGGACTTCTTCTTTTTCCAAAGGCAACAGAAAATCTTCGTCGTATGTGGTCTTTTCATAGTGTTTTATTGTTAAGTATAGTCATGCTTTTATCAATCAATCTATCTATTCAGCAAATAAATAGCAATTCTATCTATCAATATGTATGGTCTTGGATCATTATTAATGATTTTTCTTTAGAATTCGGATATTTGATCGATCCACTTACTTCTATTATGTCAATATTAATCACTACTGTTGGAATTATGGTTCTTATTTATAGTGATAATTATATGGCTCATGATCAAGCGTATTTGAGGTTTTTTGCTTATATGAGTTTTTTCAGTACTTCCATGCTGGGATTGGTTACTAGTTCTAATTTGATACAAATTTATATTTTTTGGGAATTGGTTGGAGTGTGCTCCTATCTATTAATAGGATT